AAGCTATTCTTTTCTTTCTTCTTTTGTGATGATAATGCCAAAATATCAAGTCAGCTCATTCATCTTTATGTTGATCATTCCAGGCCTCTTGAATTTTCTCTGTCTCTATTTTTTTTTTGTAGAATGAGAATCTAGATTTCTTGTTGTTTATTTTATAATTGATAGAAATTATCTTGTTGAGACCCTAGGAATCGGTTGAAACCTCAGATTCATACTAGAAACCACGATGATTGAATAAAGCCCTCAAGCTAGGTCCAAAGGCTCTCTGAGTAAGAACCATTAGAGAATCACTTATTCAATGAATAGAGGAAATGACTCAAAATTCAGAGAAAGATTTGTCCGTTGGTAAAAAAAAAATAAGCAAACAAATGAGGATAAGAATTATTTTGAAAGAAGAAACCCCCCCGATTTCTAATTCTAAATGAAATCCTTGGCATTTTTTGAGTCCGGTCACGAGATCTGAAACGGTAGGTATGAATCATAGTTCCAATCTTTCTTTTCTTTATCTATTTCATTCCAAATATTCCGTGCTCCGGATACTAGAATGAATGAATATCCGACGAGGCAGAATCCATCTTTTTCAAGATGACAGACCCATTCTCTGTACTATCAATAGGATCTATTATAACAAGTCACACACTCATATTCCGGAAATACCGAAACAAAAGAATTTCGCGGTCGAACTGCCGGAAGTGCCTATAAATCCTAGTCCTACCTAAGTGATGAATTTTGGATCGAAAAGCGAGGACTTCATGATTTTGATGGACCTAGTTCATTGAAATTCCATCCAATACAACGGAAGAGTTATAAATTTCCAAAATAATAGATAGGAATACCGCGAATAAAGCCATTGCGACACCCATCAAAGGGGTAGTTCCCCATCCAGGAGCTACTTTACCATATTCCGAATTCAAGGGTTTCAATAAACCCCCTAGACCTGTTTTTCTTGGTCTTGGACCAGATCGAGAATTGCCCTCAAAGGTTTGTGTAGCCATAAATCCTATTGCATTGGTTGAGATCTGTTGACTTTGTATACCATTACACTGTAAATAAAAAATAAATCATCTTATCATAGATCCGTTGTGATCTTGAAATTATAAAATAATGGAAACAGCAACCCTAGTCGCCATCTTTATATCTGGTTTACTTGTCAGTTTTACCGGGTACGCCTTATATACCGCTTTTGGGCAACCCTCTCAACAACTAAGAGATCCATTCGAGGAACACGGGGACTAGTTGAAGTAAAGTAAAGAGCCTCCCTTGTTTCGTGGGAGGCTCTTTACTTTGACTTCAATTGAGTATAATCAAACATTATTTTGCCCTTTTAGTCGGAACCTTAGGTGGTTCTCGAAAAAAGATAGCGAAAAAAATGATTCCTAGAGTCGACACTAAGAGGAATGTATAAACCAATGCTTCCATAAATTTGATCGTGGTTTACAATTATAGCTTCCACACCTGTTCATTTGGTTTGGGATTATCTCCCAGATAAAGATAAGAGTCAAATAAAAATCAGCAATTCAACTCAAGATTTCTCTCGTAACCTATAGAAAAACCAAATCACAAAAATACAATACAGGTGAAAGATACCAGATCAATCTTGTATCAGACTACCTGTCTCCTTGTAGTTGGATCTCCAAGTTTTTGGAACGCCCCAAATTCCACTTGAGCATCCAAATCCGGGTCAATACCAGCAAAAACATCTCTGAATAAGGTTCTAGCTCCATGCCAAATATGTCCGAAAAAGAAGAGCAAAGCAAAGGAAGCATGCCCAAAAGTGAACCAACCCCTCGGACTGCTACGAAAAACACCGTCGGATTTCAAAGTAGCACGATCTAATTCAAAAATTTCACCTAATTGAGCGCGTCTAGCATATTTTTTCACAGTTGCAGGATCACTATAACTGACTCCATTGAGTTCGCCGCCGAAGAACTCAACGGTGACTCCTACTTGTTCGACACTATACTTAGATTCTGCCCTTCTAAAAGGCACATCGGCTCTCACAATTCCGTCTCCATCTACCAAAACCACTGGAAATGTTTCAAAAAAAGTAGGCATACGACGTACAAAAAGTTCACGCCCCTCTTTATCTCTAAAGATAGGGTGTCCTAACCACCCAACAGCTATTCCATCCCCACTGTCCATTGAGCCCGCTCTAAATAATCCCCCTTTTGCTGGATTATTGCCAATGTAATCATAAAAAGATAATTTTTCGGGAATTTTAGACCAAGCTTCGGAGAAACTCTGATTTTCCACTAGTCCGGCACCAACCCTTCGATATATTTCTTGTTGGAAGTATCCCTGATCCCATTGATAACGAGTGGGGCCGAATAATTCGATGGGAGTAGTTGCTGAACCATACCACATAGTTCCAGCAACTACAAAAGCTGCAAAAAAGACAGCAGCAATACTACTGGAAAGAACGGTTTCAATATTACCCATACGTAATCCTTTGTATAGGCGTTGGGGCGGACGGACACTAAGATGAAATAGGCCCGCTAATATGCCCAATGTCCCCGCTGCAATATGATGAGAGGCTATACCTCCCGAAACAAAAGGGTCAAAACCCTCTACGCCCCAGGCAGGACTTACAGATTGTACTTTTCCTGTTAGTCCATAAGGATCGGACACCCATATTCCAGGACCATACAAGCCTGTTACATGAAATGCACCAAACCCAAAACAAGCTAAGCCTGAAAGAAATAAATGAATTCCAAAAATCTTGGGCAAATCCAAAGAGGGTTTTCCCGTACGTTCATCACGAAATATTTCTAGATCCCAATACACCCAATGCCAGATGGCTGCCAAGAAGCACAAGCCGGAAAACACAATATGTGCCCCGGCCACACCCTCATAACTCCAAATACCCGGATTTGTTACAGTCCCCCCTGTGATATTCCAACCGCCCCATGAATTGGTTATTCCTAAACGAGTCATGAAGGGTATAACAAACATACCCTGTCTCCACATTGGATCAAGAACGGGGTCAGAGGGGTCAAAAACTGCTAATTCGTATAGAGCCATTGAACCCGCCCACCCAGAAACGAGAGCTGTATGCATTATATGAACAGCAAGCAACCGGCCGGGATCATTCAATACGACGGTATGAACACGATACCAAGGTAAACCCATGAAAATACCCCCTTCGAAGAAAAATAGATACTATGTAACTTTATCGCATTGGAAAAGACTATGCTATAGACTTCCGCCTTTCAGTTCAGTGGATTATTTCGAATGAAGGGCTCCTAGTTCTTTTTTGTTGGTAATAGGTAATAATGGAACAATTCTGTTAGTCTGTTAGTAAGAACAAAGAAAAGCAGATCTATTCTATACCCGATAAGTACCAATACGCAATGGGGCATTTTCTATGAATATGAACATATGAACAAATGCATAGAAATTTATTTAGCGTTCGAAGAACCCGACCCCTTCATAAGATTTTTCCCTTATTCATTTCATCTTCCTAGATGAACTTTTTCATATTTTGAAAACAATAAAAAAAATCATTTTGACATTTCCACATAAAAGTGAAATCTTATACTTGACTCTTTTCTCTCTCATTTATGCCTGTTGGTGTTCCAAAAGTTCCTTTTGAGTTTTTTGAGGGTGAGGATATTGACGAAGAAAAAAAAAGGGGGGCTAAGCCTCAGACTAGGAAGCCGGCTTGTTATCCTATTCATTTGATTAACGATTCGCCTCGGGATAGGGCTAACAATTATCCTGGGGATAACGATAACTATAGCGATGATGATCCGTTTAACAATTATCCTGGGGATAATGATAACTATAGTGATGATGATCCGTTTATTAACATTAACAATTATCCTCGGAAAAACGATAACAATAGTGATGATGATCCGACTAGCCCTTGGATTGATTTTAGTAAGTTCCCTACTAAAGATGAGAAAACAAAGGAAAAGCAACCAAAGCTGGAGTGGATTGACCTATAGTGCGACTTGTCAGACATATTGGGCCATATGGGATTTCCCCGTTCTCTCCTCCGATCGAGATACCTCTGCTTCGCCAAAAAAATTGATGAAACTATCAAGAATTTGGAGCGTGAAGTGCAATTAGATCCATTCTTTGAGGGATCAATATTCATAGTATCAATTAGAAATAGAAGAGAATTTATGGTTGGCTTGGTTGAACCAATAAAATGAAGTATCCAGGCTCCGTTCAGAAAATACTCACTTGGTAATATGGACATGAAATGAATAAAAAAAAAAGTCGTATCAAAAAGAAATGGTATTGGGAGCATTTGTACTATATATATAAATAAAAATAGGTTGGACCCTTACCCGGAGTAGAGCATAAACCTAAAAAAATAGAAGAGGCCCATTCAGGAACAAGAAAATAACAGAGTCCTAATTTGGAAATGAAACAATACATCAATGAGAGGGTAATTCGAGATAAGTTTATAGGGGGTAGAAAAAAAAAAAAGCCCTTCTATAAAATAAAATAGAAAAAGGCCAACATATTGATTTTTTTTTGCAATTTTTTGAACCGTATGCATTCAAAGGTGCGTGTACGGTTCCTAAAGGATAGCATTTTGTCCTAATCACCCGACTTCATCGAGAAAGATTAATTTTTTTAGGAAAACCTATTAATAAAGAGAGCGGTAACCTCGTTGCGGGTCTCATAGCATATCTCAGTACGAACGATAGTACCAGGGATATTTTTTTGTATATAAACTCGCCGGGCGGGTTAATGCGACAAGGAATGGCTATTTATGATTTGATGCATGCGTCGCCCGTAGATGTATACACGGTATGCATGGGAAAAGCCTGTGGAATGGCTTGTTTCATTCTATTCGGAGGAGCACCTACCAAACGCATAGCATTCCCTCACGCTTGGCGCCAATGATTTTTTATTTGTATTTGATAGAAAAAAGAAGACTATGCCTTCGCCATATGAAATATGAAAAAGATTATTGAGTAAAAATAGCATGGCACGTCGAGTTCGGTATGAGTAAACAAACTATTATTGTTTTTCATAACATGAGATTTTGTATCGGGAGAGTAGTATGAGACAAAATAGATTTCCGATTTTTTCTTATCTATCGGGAGTTTATTTCAGCGTCACAATTTTTTGTTTTAGCGCCAGAATTCTTTTTCCACTTCACTTCTCCTATTTATATTATCAAAGTCAAAGAGTACTAAAAAAAAAAAAAAGAAACTTTGGGATTGCTGAATCACAGACGAGAAAACTTCTAAATTCCATATAGAAATAGAAAGCAACGGAACCATCATAGTATTTTTGAATTCTACCGAAAGGAAGGGTGGTAAATGGATCACTTAATGATCTGGATCTGATAGATCCTATTTTTTTTTCTCTTTTTCGCGCTGGAAGGGACGAAAGGTAAATTCCATTGGATAGCCGTATGCAATACAGAATAAATGCCTGTACGGTTGTTCAATTTTCTCTATTCTTTTTATCTCTTTCCTTCGCCCGAGGGTGCAAGATATGATATAAAGTAGAGGAATTCTTCCTTTTTTTATATCATCAGGGTAATGATGCGCCAACCTCGCGGTAAGTTTTCAAAAATCCGCAAAAGACACCCTTTAAAAGAAATAGAAGTGTTGTTTTACTTACGCAACCAGATGGAAGAGGCTTATGCACGACATACGCACAAAACCCGGCAGGTTATACACGACGACATCCAAAGAATGGCTTATATGTCAGCAGAAGAAGCCCAAGCTCATGGAATTATTGATATTATAGGAGACGACACCCTCGGGAAGTATGACGAGTATGACGAAGAAAACTAAAAACACAACAAAAACTGGCCCTAGAGATAAGGATCTGCAGCGGAAACGCGGGTAAATCCTTTATTCTGCTTCAAATCAACGTTCAAAATGGCTTTCTTTTTTTTTTTTTTTGCTAATTCCATTTTTGAACGTTGATAAGATAAGATCCTTCTATTTTGCAGCACCTTAATATGGCCTTGATAAGATAAGATCCTTCTATTTCGCAGCACCTTAATATGGCCTTAATATGGCATAGACTTACTAATTACTAATTCCGTTTTAGATTTTCTATTTTAGGAGGTTTATGTTGTATTTTTCTCTTTTCTATTTATTCTTAATATATTTTTTAAGAATTAGAAAAAGAATAGGATTTTCTATTTCTGTTTTCTTTTTATTCAAAATATTTTTAAGAATAATAAAGAAGAAAAAAGAAAAGGAAAAAAAAAGGGTTACCCGCCTTTTACATAAGAAGCTACTCTGTGGTAAAACTTTCGAGTAGAGAGAAACTTATGCACGAATGAATTCTCAAAATTTCATATATAATATAGAATTATATTATTTACCATTTTTTTACTTTGAAACCAAAAGAGGTCAACATGATAAACATGACCGCTCGATGCCAAAAGAAACTCCTTTTGGCAAAACTTCCAAGCATCCGCATAGTTATGCGGGAGGTTCATATTTTTTGTAATTACATAAACAAAGAATTCAGTCCTGTTCTGGAAAGGGCTATCCAGTCTTTTTTTGCTTGGGCCTTATCCCAATTCCTCCAATGGAGAACCTGGATAATCCCCAGAGCTGCGAAGGTCATAAATATTATTTTGACCTCGCGCATTTTTTGGATCATAATTCTTGTGTTTTTTGTTGTTTGGGTTTTAGATCTTATTGGCAAAAAGTGCACTCAAGATGACCTTGTAAAGAGAATCGAAAACGAATACCAAAACCAAAAGAAGATTGAATGGAAGTGGGTCTAATACATTTCTTTTTGAGTTTTTTTTTTATTTGAAACCCTACTGCATTTAGAACTCTATATGCACTAGGGCTTCAAATGGATCAGATCCGCAGATGTCTGAAGCAGAAAGGAAAGTACATCTTTTCTTTTTTTACCGCGTTAAACGTTAAAAGAAAAATAAGGTAAATAACCCTCTGGTTAGGATCTATCTAAACCAGCCCCCTTTTTTGTATTGTATACAATTCAAGATGCCAACTATTAAACAACTTATTAGAAACACAAGACAGCCAATCAAAAATGTCACAAAATCCCCCGCTCTTCGGGGATGTCCTCAGCGTCGAGGAACATGTATTAGGGTGTATGTGCGACTCGTTCAGATCATGAGCTGGAACAAAAAAAAAGAAGCATTTTCCCAGTCTCAATGACCAGTACCAATCAATAGGATGGAATTCTTCCAGTCATTATCTAAAAAAAGAAAACCCCCGTTGTGTTGTGTATAAAATTTATGGTTTCCATTGGTGCAAATCCAATCACCTTAATTGGAAATGAAAAGCAATTCCCCTTTGGTAGCAAATGTATCCATTAAGCGGGGGATTGAGTAGTTAAGAAGCATAAATAAAGCGCTCTCACTCTTGCAAGAACGGATGAACAGGGTCAGCAACCTAGCCAACTTTCATAATGAAATGCCGTTACTATATGGGTAGATCTCATTGTGAAAAGATCTATTATTGGACAATTCATGGGTAGAGTCAAAGAATGTGAACTGTACAAGTTACTAATAGCATTGATTAAATCGGGAAGGGGGCTCCGGCGTATAGAGAGGACCTCACCGTTTACGAAGTAACCATAGAAACGAAGGAACCCACGATTTATTTATCCCTTTCCCTTTACTATCGAATTTCTACTTTAAATAACTACTCAATTGAAATTGTAGTATTTCTTTTTTCATACCTAGTCTCGATACAATTTCTTATTTCAGGTGAAATGCTCGTAAAAAAATCGTGGTTGGGAAGGTCATAGTAGCAAAAGCCATTGGAATTTGTATTTTATACATCGGACGAATCCGTTTTGTTATTAATGGACGAGGGGGAAATGACTGAAAGAAAAGAAATCAATTAGTTATTCAGCACATCAAAGTTTCAGTTGATTCAATGACCAGAACTATACGAGGTTATATAGCACGGAGACGTAGAAAAAAATCTCGTGTCTTTGCATCAAATAATCGGGGGGCTCATTCAAGACTTACTCGAAGTATTATACAACAAACCATAAGAGCTTTGGCATCTTCTCATCGGGATAGGGGCAGACAAAAGAGAAATTTTCGTCGTTTATGGATCACTCGGATAAATGCAGTAATTCGGGAGATTTTGGTATCCTATAGTTATAGTCGATTAATAAATGATCTGTACAAGAGGCAATTGCTTCTTAATCGTAAAATACTTGCACAAATAGCTATATCAAATACAAATTGTCTTTACATGATTGCCAAGGAGATCAGTAACTAAGGTAAGGTAAGAGGGTTGGAAGCAATCGACCGGAATGATTGAAACGTAAACGGAGATCCCCGGAGAATGGGCTCCGGGAAGGTTATAGTCAAAATGAATCTGATTATGATAAATTAGTAAAAAAAAGTATTTCTTTTTTCTTATAATTTTTTTACGATTTTACGATGTGTCAATTCAATCTGAATTCTCGAATTTTTCGAACAAAATATCAACCCCTGGTTGGGATTCGAATTGGATGGAATTTAGGTTCAATCAATTGAGAAATTGTCCTTTTTCTTTTTGGTTCGAGGACCTCTCGTTCTATTTTTTCTAGGAATAGGCTTGTTTTTATCAAATTTTTTCTTATAGTTAATAAAAGGTAACGAGGATAAAATACGAGCTTGTTTTATGGAAGTAGTTATTAATCGTTGTTGTTTCAAAGTCACTCTATTCACTCGTCTAGATAATATTTTTCCTTGATCACTAATAAATCGAGTAATTAAACTCAGATTTCTATAATCAATTCGATCCCCTGATCCAATTGGGGGCAAACGCCTACGAAAAGATCGCTTGGATTTAAGAAAACGCTTGGATTTATCCATGGTTTATTCCTTATCTCTAAAATCCTATTTCTGAATTCTCATTTATGATTTGACGGAAATAGGAGTTGATTGGTTTATGGTTTATTTGAAATAGATTATTATATGGAATTTGAATTTTATGAATCTGTTCCCATTTCTTGAATAGAGGGTACATACGCGCGCTCTTTCAAATTATTTTTTTATCTCCACATGAAGCGTATGTTTGTAACAATAGGGACAGAATTTTCTCAATTCTAATCGACTAGGTGTATTGTGTCGATTCTTTTGGGTGATATATCTGGAAATTCCAGAGAACTTCTTATTAATATCGTTTCGGACACAACTCTTACATTCCAAAATCACTCTTATTCTAACATCTTTACCCTTGGCCATGAACCTCCTTTGAGTTTTGGATTCACTCAATTCTTTCATTTTGATCCGAAACGAAAAAAAAAAAAAAAGAAGTTGCGAATTTGAAATCCAATTATGAAAGATTTGGTTGCAATCAATAGAGAAAAATAAAAAATAAGTAATACAAAGATTTCTAACTATCAATTATTTAGAATCTCAGTTATAGTATATAGTAATAGTAGTCTTTTTTTTTTTATGATTTTGTTGCCCTGGATCCCATTTCCGCTCCCCCTCTATGAATTCGAACCCAAGCACAAGTTTTGATGCGATTGAATACCCATTTTCTCTTTCTTTAATACTAAAATAAAAAAGAAAAAACTGACATCAAAGAAAAAAATAAAGAAAGGAAGAAAAAAGCGAGGGCTGAGTCACAGATAATTTATTCTATCTGGAATCTTCTTAAGCCCTTCCCATGTCAATAACTAAAATGAAAAAAAGGGGAATGTCAACGCATCCGGGAATAGACGATTGATCTCTATCAATAAACCTGCCAAAGACCCAAACCATAGAGTACTTAGCACAGGTGCCACAGAGAGATATGTTTTTATATCTCGCATTGAAAATACTCCTTTTTTTTATAATACGTATAGGATCAGATGCATATGTGGTTAAGGAGCAATTGTATTTGTAGGCGAAATTCCTAAGGAAAACTAAAAAGGATAGACAAAGAAAGACCCGGTAAATGAAATTTACCTTCCCTTACAAGACAAGAGAAAAAAGGACCTTTCCCTCTTTGTGGAACATTCCCAAGAAATCTTTTTTTTTTTTTTATTATATCTTATTATAAATTATATTTGATCCATGAGATCAAAAATAATAAATAACAAG